TAGGCACGTAGGTTCAGAGCCAGGCCAACTACGCCAATAGCACTCATCCATAAACCGGTGACGGGTACAAATAGCATAAAGAAATGTAACCAACGTTTATTGGAAAAAGCAACACCAAAGATTTGGGACCAAAAGCGGTTAGCAGTGACCATTGAATAAGTTTCTTCCGCTTGAGTTGGGTTAAAAGCTCGGAAGGTATTTGCACCATCACCATCTTCAAATAGAGTATTTTCTACAGTAGCCCCATGAATAGCGCATAGCAGAGCTGCACCTAATACTCCGGCAACTCCCATCATATGAAAGGGGTTCAACGTCCAATTATGAAATCCTTGGAAAAAAAGGATGAATCGAAATATAGCTGCTACACCAAAACTCGGTGCAAAGAACCAACCAGATTGTCCCAGTGGATAAATAAGGAATACGGAAACAAAAACTGCGATTGGACCAGAGAATGAAATTGCATTATAAGGCCGCAATTGAACAGACCGAGCAAGTTCAAATTGACGTAACATGAAACCTATTAGTGCAAAAGCCCCATGGAGAGCGACAAAAGTCCACAGACCACCTAATTGACACCAACGAGTAAAATCCCCTTGTGCTTCTGGTCCCCATAGTAGCAACAAAGAGTGTGCTAAACTATTGGCAGGGGTGGAAACCGCTGCCGTTAAGAAATTGCAACCTTCCAAATAGGAACTAGCCAATCCATGGGTATACCAAGAAGTTACAAAAGTAGTCCCTGTAAACCAACCCCCTAAAGCGAAATAAGCACAAGGAAAGAGCAATAGGCCGGACCATCCTACAAAAACAAAACGGTCCCTTCGTAACCAGTCGTCCATAATATCAAATAGATCATTTTCTTCTTTAGTAACTCTACCAAGGGCTATAGTCATAGTGATCCTCCTATTCAATTACTTCAACCATTTCCGAGCACCTCATATTACTTCCAAGGCATATGATAGTTTGATTATCTGTGGACGATTTCTTTTTCGTTCAATGCCCTTTTTCAATGGTCTCGAAGATAGAAGTTTTGCATTTTTATCTATGGGGTCACAACCGAAGTCGTGGTAAATCCATGAATTTCATTAGATTCATTTTTCTTATACTATAGAAATAAAGAAATAAACATTTGAATTCAGCATTATTCTATGATTCCTATTTCAAAGCCTATCTTTTAAGGGAAAAATAACCCCTCTTTTCTCATTCGCTCTCTATTGCATGGGTGGAAGAACAAAAATAGGATTCTGAAAAAAAAAAGAAAGATATTGAAAAGAAAAATGGACTTTCGAAATCCATTTTTATGTGTAACGGAAAAGAGTTGCGATTTCTTCTTATTCCTATAGAACATCTAGTAACAAGAATATGAAATCATAAATAGCGAAAAATTCTTGCCTTGTGCGGTCTAAGTCTAAGGAAATACAAAAAATCCGCTTATACAACAATTTCATCCACATCGAATTTATATATCAGAATAGCGGATAGAGGCATCATTCAAGAGGTCAGGTCTACTTACTTTATTTTTCTTTCCAATTTTATGGTAGGTTTGATAAGAATTTTTTTCTATAACCTGCTTGTTTTATTCTAACAAGTCCTATAGGGAAATGCCCGCTGAAGAGAAAATATATCTGATTGTCTCTTAGCCTATATCGAATTTTAGAAAGAAGAAACAAGAATTTTCTCCTTTTTTTTATTAACATTAAGAAAAAAGAATATAACTAAAATGGAATTGGCAATATAATTTTTATGCACGTTTGAAATGAAAAAAGGAAGGATTTTTTGTCATCGTTATTTCTTGCCTCTGTCATATCACGAAAACCTTTCGATTTGGAACGGGGAGAGATGGCTGAGTGGACTAAAGCGGCGGATTGCTAATCCGTTGTACAATTTTTTTGTACCGAGGGTTCGAATCCCTCTCTTTCCGCCCCCTGGGATCGTTTGGGACTTTCGAATTGTAAGGAATTCTAACCCCCGAATTTTCTCATAGATAAATGTACGAAATAAATCCAATTTGTAAGAAAAAATTCCCAAAAATTTTGGATTTTTACTCCTCACGTCCAGGATTACGTCCTGGGTCATTAGATAAGAATCCAAAGATAAAGAGGGAAACAAAGAATATCACTACTGTATAAACAAAGAGTTTGAGAGTAAGCATTACATAATCTCCAAGATTTTTTTTTAAGGAATAGATTACCCGTTTTTCCTTACCGCACAGATCCACTAGGATGGTTTTTTTATTTTGACACCTAAAGAATGCAAAAATCAATTCTTAAAAAAAATTGCAAGAATTGCTTTATAATAAGCAGTCTTATCAATATAAAAAATTAGTTTAAGTATTGTGTGGGTACCTAAACTACTCAATGTAGGTGCAGGGGGTAGAAAGGCTGATCCAAATTTATTGTTGCAGCTATACATTCAATGTAGAAGAATTTGAATTTTAGAATCGAAAGTTTATTTTATAATATAAGACTTCTCGGCTCTTCTACAGTTTTTCATTTTTTTGGAATGAATACATCATTCCATTTTGGAGACAGAACAGAATAGTAAAGATTTCATCGAAAACTTACAGCAGCTTGCCAAACAAACGCTAATAGAAAAAAGAGTACAGGTATGACAGGCATAACATCCACGATTGGATTGAAAATGGCATAAGCTTCGGGTAATTTAGCTAAGAAAAAACTAGTCGGATAAAGACCAGAATTAAAACAGATAGAGGTTAAACTAAGTATATTAGGCATAACAAGCATTTCGTTCTTGTAGAGTAGATAATTGGATTTTAATTGAGTTATTTTTCTAAGGGAAAAAGGAAAAGAAAAGGTGGATTCAAAATCCTTTTTTCTTCGCACTTTCCCAAACACAAAATACCTCCTTGTATTCGCATTCTCAAATGAGAATGGAAGAAATTCGACTTTCATATAATATCTTAATAGAATTCCATGCAATGATCAATGCATTTTTTGGATTCTATATTATCCGCATGTTTAGAATCCTAGCAAGAAAATATCCCTCGTTTTTTAGGTAATTGAAGTGGGATTGACGAATAATATATAATAAAAATACTGTTTATTAGTGTCGCATAAAAGAAATGGGGCGTGGCCAAGTGGTAAGGCAGCGGGTTTTGGTCCCGTTATTCGGAGGTTCGAATCCTTCCGTCCCAGATTTTTTTTTCATGAAACTAAAGATAGAATCATATTGTGCCCTGCACGACACAAAAGCTTATTAAAGAGAATAATTATTTCTTATGAACTCTTAAATTAGATGCATTTCTAAGGATTCTTTTTCTTTCTCAGAAAACAAAATCAAGTGTCAAGTCCAGTCAAATTGAATAGCTTTATTTTTCATTAAAAATTTTTGTCTGTCAGGCACATTCAAGATATGCTCCTACTACTCATTACTCATATGTGTATGTGTTTTGAATATGTGTTTTGAAATTCGAACTTTTTAGATAAACTTTATGCTCTGTATCCATGAAGTGGGAATTCTTACAGGATACATTTGACACCTAATGTGAAGAAAAGGGGGTTTCCATTCTACGGATAGAGACTCGATTTTTCTATTTTAGGCATTATCTGATTTGCAAATATCTATTTCTAAATCAATGGAATGTGAGGATTAGAGATAAATTCATATATTTTGTCTACTCGACTTTGGAATTGATTGAAAAACATAAATTTATGAGGGAAAACACTGTATAAAAAATCAGATCTATCCCTTTATCATACAGATAGATTTTTGTTTTGTTGTATTCTTAGTAAAAAAGAGGGGTTTTTCTTTGGTTAAGCGAAAACGATCTTGATTTGTGATTCTTTAAATATCCGGAATGATCCATTCCGGTAAGGATAAGGTAAGAACTGTTCGTTGAATAGAATAGAATGGATTCAAAAAAAAATCATACTTTTCTGATTTTTAATTTTTAGTTCTTTCTGTTACCTAAAAGAAAGAATGCTATAAGTAAAAAGTAAAAGCAAAGACCTTAATTTTACTTTACACTAATTTTTTTTACTTCATTTTTTCTTTCTTTTGTTACTCCTGTTATTCCAGTCGAATAACTATGAAAAGTTTATAACTAATAAAAAACTGTTAATCTTTTCATTGGCATAGTTTATTTGTTGGAGAAGAGTTAATTCTTCTCATTTTAGGATTGATCATCTCGAGTTCTCCGTTGAGGATGGAAATTCAATAATAAATAAGTCTTAAGCAAACTATTTTTTTCCTCTTTTTCAAACTATGTTTCATTCATATGATAGAATAGGGGTTTAAATAAATGGAATTCTTGCGGAGTCTTCCCCAATAAATACTTATTTCTTTTATCCATATTTCTCCATAGATAGCAAGTTTGAATTAGTATACAGAACCAATGACTATTCATGATTCCATCCATATTGGATCAATTCTCGATACCACTTTGCAATGAAATTAGAGGAATGTTATGGTAAAACTTCGTTTAAAACGATGTGGTAGAAAGCAACGTGCGACTTGAAGGAGATGATCGATTGTGGATTTTGCTATCCACCATTTTTCATAATAATGAAAATGCTCTTGGCTCGACATAGTCTGTTCTATTTGTCCCGAACCGAATTTGCGCTGGGTTGTTTGTAAGTAAATAGTACACGATGGAGCTCGAGAAGACAGAATTTATTTTTTATCAAGGGAAAGAATCTAGGGTTAGTGAAAACTAATAAATTAGGCCAACTTTGTCAGTCTATCCTTAATATAGAAATTGAAAGGTTAAAATAAGAAAAGAAAAGTCTAATTTTTGAAGATTGGAAAACTTTTTCGATTAAAAGTTTATTAGAATCAATCGTTCATATTCGATTTCTCTAGAAGAGGAAAATGCTTTATTGAAGGAAATAAGAAAAAAAGAAAGGGTATGTTGCTACTCTTTTGAAAGAAAAAAGAATAGGAATTCCCGAAGTAATGTCTAAACCCAAGGATTTCACAAATCAAAGATAAAGGATTCCGGAACAAGTAAACATGATTTTCAACCATCTCAACAATAGAATTAGATCAGAATAAGGAATAAAAGTCAATTTGTTCGAGATGAGATAAAGAAAAGAGTTTAGAGACGACTCAAAAAATTTCGAAGGATTTCTCTTTTGAATTCTGTCAGTCAAAATTAGCCAACTTGAGTCATGAGTATAAATGAAATTTGTTTTTTCTTCTATAAGGAAATTAATGCAAGTCATAGTCAGATTTCTATCTTATAGATAGAAATTCGAATCATTTTCTCGAGCCGTATGAGGAGAAAACCTCCTATACGTTTCTAGGGGGGGCATTGTTTATCTACATCTATCCCAATAAGCTGTCTATCGAATCGTTGCAATTGATGTTCGATCTCGAAGAGAAGGAAGAGATCTTCAAAAAGTTGGTTTTTATGATCCCATAAAGAATCAAACTTGTTTAAATGTTCCAGCTATTCTCTATTTCCTTGAAAAAGGTGCTCAACCTACAAGAACTGTTTATGATATTTTAAGGAAAGCAGAATTCTTTAAATATAAAGAAAGAACTTTGAGCTAATTGAAGAACTAAATGAATAAAAAATAAAAAAGTAGGGGAGGGTCATTAATATCCCTTAATTATTTAGACACAATTTACCTCTTTTTTAGTCCTATTTTTTTGCTGCATTTATATCGTGCCAATCCAACAAAAGCCCTTATTTAATTTCCTTATTTGTATCTAATTGGTTTTCTTACCATTGTATTTCTATTGACAAAGGTCTATTTAACAGCTAGAATTTGTAGCTAGATAGGTCTCTTTATCGTCACTACATATTAGGTATTTCTGTCTACACTTTGCTCAAATGATGGGGTTGCCCCCCCTTGCATGTACTTTCATATAACATTTTTCTATTTAAATGTTAAAAAAATAACAATTTTGCTATTATGATTGGGGCCACTCTTTTTTTAACCTTAGTGAAATTTAACCGATCTGTTTATTTTGCTATTTGAGTGTTTTTAATGGGTGATAAAACCTTTCTTTTGCTGTCTTGCTAATTCAATGTTTTGTCAGGAGCGGCCGGTGTAATTCCATCGATTTTTTGATTTCGATCGTATCTAAGATCCTATTTTATCTGGGTTGCTAACTCAATGGTAGAGTACTCGGCTTTTAAGTGCGACTATGATCTTTTATACATTTGGATGAAGCAACAAATTCGTCCAGACTCTTGGTAGAGTCTAGAAGACCACGACTGATCCTCAAAGGTAATGAATGGAAAAAATAGCATGTCGTAATAAAATCAATTTCTTTTTTTTTTTGAATAAAAAAATTCCGATTTTCTGGGTCTAGTGAATAAATGGATAGAGCCTGGCTCTAATTCTGGTAAAATAAAAAGCAACGAGCTTAACTTCTTAATTGAAATGATTCCCCGATCTAATTAGACGTTAAAAATAGATTAGTGCCTGATGCGGGGGAAGGTTGGGTTTTCCTATCGGTGGACCCTTTCATTTTTTTTTAGGAATCCTAATTATTCTTGATTATGGATTGAAAAGGAATGTTATGAATTGAATGTGTAAAAGAAGCAGTATATTGATAAAGAGACTGTATTCCAAAGTCAAAAGAGCGATTGGCCTGCAAAAATAAAAGATTTGTTCTTTTTTGTAATTAGAACAAACATAAACTAATTAGATAGAAAAGGAGCAGAAAAAGATCTATGTATTAGACTCCTTTTCTTTTCAGGGTTTGTTTTAAAAAATGGAACACCCTGTTCTGACCATATTGCACTATGTATCATCATTTGATAAATCGAGAAATGCTTTTTTTCTCTGATTCAAGTAGAAATACAAATGGCAAAATTCGAAGGGTATTCAGAAAAACAGAAATCTCGTCAACAATACTTTGTTTACCCATTTCTCTTTCAGGAATATATTTATGCATTTGCCCATGATTATGTATTAAATAGTTCCGAACCTGTGGAAATTATTGGTTGTAATAACAAGAAATTTAGTTCACTACTTGTGAAACGTTTAATTATTCGAATGTATCAGCAGAATTTTTGGATTAATTCGGTTAATTATCCTAACCAAGATCGATTGTTGGATCACAGCAATCATTTTTATTCTGAGTTTTATTCTCAGATTCTATCTGAGGGGTTTGCAATCGTTGTAGAAATCCCATTCTCGCTAGGACAATTATCTTGTCCGGAAGAAAAAGAAATACCAAAGTTTCAAAATTTACGATCTATTCATTCCATATTTCCCTTTTTAGAAGACAAATTTTTGCATTTACATTATCTATCACATATAGAAATACCCTATCCTATCCATTTTGAAATCTTGGTTCAACTCCTTGAATATCGGATCCAAGATGTTCCATCTTTGCATTTATTGCGATTCTTTCTCAACTATTATTCAAATTGGAATAGTCTTATTACTTCAATGAAATCCATTTTTCTTTTTTCAAAAGAAAATAAAAGACTATCTCGATTCCTATATAACTCTTATGTATCAGAATATGAATTTTTCTTGTTGTTTCTTCGTAAACAATCTTCTTGCTTACGATTAACATCTT